CCTACGAATTTACCAATTATGAGTTGGGCGCTTTAACCATTCAGCCATGGATGCTTAACAGGGCTCATCGTACATCGTGAATAACCAAATTCCAATTGAAATGAAATCTTTAGGAGGAATCAATGAAAGGACATCAATTCAAATCCTGGATCTTCGAATTGAGAGAGATATTGAGAGAGATCAAGAATTCTCACTATTTCTTAGATTCATGGATCAAATTTTATTCAGTGGGAGCTTTCGCTCACATTTTTTTTCACCAAGAACGTTTTATGAAACTCTTTGACCCCCGACTTTGGAGTATCCTACTTTCACGTGATTCACAGGGTTCAACAAGCAATCGATATTTCACGATCAAAGGTGTAGTACTGCTTATTAAAGGTGTAGTACTGCTTGTAGTAGCGGTCCTTATATCTCGTATTAACAATAGAAGGATGGTCGAAAGAAAAAATATCTATTTGATGGGGCTTCTTCCTATACCTATTCTTCCTATACCTATTCTTCCTATACCTATTAATTCCATTGGACCCAGAAATGAGGCATTGGAAGAATCTTTTTGGTCTTCCAATATCAATAGGTTGATTGTTTCGCTCCTGTATCTTCCAAAAGGGAAAAATCTTTCTGAGAGTTGTTTCATGGATCCGCAAGAGAGTACTTGGGTTCTCCCAATAAATCAAAAATGTATCATGCCTGAATCTAACCGGGGTTCGCGGTGGTGGAGGAACCGGATCGGAAAAAATAGGGATTCTAGTTGTAAGATATCTAATGAAACCGTAGCTGGAATTGAGATCTCATTCAAAGAGAAAGATAGCAAATACAAATATCTGGAGTTTCTTTTTTTATCCTATACGGATGATCCGATCCGCAAGGACCATGATTGGGAATTGTTTGATCGTCTTTCCCCGGGGAAGAAGCGAAACATAATCAACTTGAATTCGGGACAGCTATTCGAAATCTTAGGGAAAGACTTGATTTGTTATCTCATGTCTGCTTTTCGTGAAAAAAGACCAATTCAAATTCAAGGGGAGGGTTTCTTCAAACAAGAAGGAGCTGAGGCAACCATTCAATCAAATGATATTGAGCGTGTTTCCCACCTCTTCTCGAGAAACGGGTGGGGTATTTCTTTGCAAAATTGTGCTCAATTTCATATGTGGCAATTCCGCCAAGATCTCTTCGTTAGTTGGGGGAAGAATCAGCACGAATCAGATTTTTTGAGGAACGTATCGAGAGAGAATTTTATTTGGTTAGACAATGTGGGGTTGGTAAACAAGGATCGGTTTTTTAGCAAGGTACGGAATGTATTGTCAAATATTCAATATGATTTCACAAGATCCATTTTCGTTCAAGTAAGGGATTCTAGCCAATTGAAAGGATCTTCTGATCAATCCAGGGATCATTTCGATTTCATTAGAAATGAGGATTCAGAATATCACACATTGATCGATCAAACAGAGATTCAGCAACTAAAAAAAAGATCGATTCTTTGGGATCCTTCCTTTCTTCAAACGGAACGAACAGAGATAGAATCAGATCGATTCCCGAAATGTTTTGGGCCTTCCTCAATGTCCCGGCTATTCACGGAACGTGAGAAGCCGATGAATAATCATCGGCTTCCGGAAGAAATCGAAGAATTTCTTGGGAATCCTACAAGATCAATTCGTTCTTTTTTCTCTGACAGATGGTCAGAACTTCATCTGGGTTCGAATCCTACTGAGAAGTCCACTAGAGATCAGAAATTTTTGAAGAAAAAACAAGATGTTTCTTTTGCCCCTTCCAGGCGATCGGAAAATAAAGAAATGGTTGATATATTCAAGATAATTACGTATTTACAAAAGACCGTCTCAATTCATCCTATTTCATCAGATCCAGGATGTGATATGGTTCCGAAGGATGAACCGGATATGGGCAGTTCCAATAAGATTTCATTCTTGAACAAAAATCCATTTTTTGATTTATTTCCTCTATTCCATGACCGGAACAAAGGGGGATACACGTTACACCACGATTTTGAATCAGAAGAGAGATTTCAAGAAATGGCAGATCTATTCACTCTATCAATAACCGAGCCAGATCTGGTGTATCATAGGGGATTTGCCTTTTCCATTGATTCCTACGGGTTGGAGCAAAAAAAATTATTGAATGAGGTATTCAACTCCAGAGATGAATCGAAAAAGAAAGCCTTATCGGTTCTACCCCCTCTTTTTTATGAAGAGAATGAATCGTTTTATCGAAGGATCAGAAAAAAATCGGCCCGGATCTACTGCGGGAATGATTTGGAAGATCCAAAACTAAAAGCAGCGGTATTTGCTAGCAACAACATAATGGAGGCAGTCAATCAATATAGATTAATCCGAAATCTGATTCAAATCCAATATAGCGCCTATGGGTACATAAGAAATGTATCGGATCGATTCTTTTTAATGAATAGATCCGATCGCAACTTCGAATATGGAATTCAAAGGGATCAAAGAGGAAATGATACTCTGAATAAGAGAACTATAATGAAATATACGATCAACCAACATTTATCGAATCTGAAAAAGGGTCAGAAGAAATGGTTTGATCCTCTTATTTCTCGAACCGAGAGACCCATGAATTGGGATCCTGATGCATATAGATACAAATGGTCCAATGGGAGCAAGGATTTCCAGGAACATTTGGAACATTTCGTTTCTGAACAGAAGAGCCGTTTTCAAGTTCAAGTAGTGTTCGATCGATTACGTATTAATCAATATTCGATTGATTGGCCCGAGGCTATCGACAAACAAGCTTTGTCTAAGTCACTTCGTTTCTTTTTGTCCAAGTCACTCCCCTTTTTGTCCAAGTCACTTCGTTTCTTTTTGTCCAAGTCACTTCCCTTTTTCTTTGTGAGTATCGGGAATATCCCCATTCATAGGTCCGAGATCCACATCTATGAATTGAAAGGCCCGAATGATCAACCCTGCAATCGGTTGTTAGGATCAATAGGTGTTCAAATCGTTCATTTGAATAAATTGAAACCCTTCTTATTGGATGATCATGATACTTCCCAAAGACCGAAATCCTTGATCAATGGAGGAACAATATTACCATTTTTGTTCAAAAAGATACCAAAGTGGATGACTGACTCATTCCATATTAGAAAGAATCGCAGGAAATCCTTTGATAACACGGATTCCTCTTTCTCAATGATATCCCACGATCGAGACAATTGGCCGAATCCCGTGAACCCATTTCATAGAAGTTCGTTGATATCTTCTTTTTATAAAGCAAATCGACTTCGATTCTTGAATGATCCACATCACTTCTGGTTCTATTGTAACAAAGGATTCCCTTTTTATGTGGAAAAGACCCGTATCAATAATAATGATCTTACATATGGACAATTCCTCAATATCTTGTTCATTCGTAACAAAATATTTTCTTTGTGCGTCGGTAAAAAAAAACATATTTTTTTGGAGAGAGAGGCTATTTCACCAATCGAGTCACGGGTATCTGACATATTCATACCTAACGATTTTATACAAAGTGGTGATGAAACGTATAACTTGTACAAATCCTTCCATTTTCCAATTCGATCCGATCTATTTGTCCGTAGAGCTATTTACTCGATCGCAGACATTTCTGCAACACCTCTAAGAGAGGAACAAATAGTAAATTTTGAAAGAACTTATTGTCAGCCTCTTTCAGATATGAATCTATCCGATTCAAAAGGGAAGAACTTGCATCAGTATCTCGGTTTCAATTCAAACATGGGTTTGATTCACACTCCATGTTCTGAGAAACATTTCCCATCCGGAAAGAGGAAAAAAAGGAGTCCTTGTCTAAAGAAATGCGTTGAGAAGGGGCGGATGTATAGAACCTTTCGACGAGATAGTGCTTTTTCAAATCTCTCAAAATGGAATCTGTTCCAAACATATATGCCATGGTTCCTTACTTCGACAGGGTGCAAATATCTAAATTTCACCCTTTTAGATACTTTTTCAGACCCATTGCCGATACTAATAAGTATAAGTAGCAGTCAAAAATTTTTATCCATTTTTCATGATATTATGTATGGGTCAGGTATATCATGGCCAATTCCTCAGAAGATTCTTACACAATGGACTCTGATAAGTGAGATTTCGAATAAGTGTTTACAGAATCTTCTGTCCGAAGAAATGATTCATCGAAATAATGAGTCACCCGTTCCATTGATATGGGCACATCTGGGATCAAGAAATGCTCGGGAGTTTCTATATTCAATCCTTTTCCTTCTTCTTGTTGCTGGGTATCTCGTTCGTATACATCTTCTCTTTGTTTCCCGAGCCTCTAGCGAGTTACAGACAGAGTTAGAAGGGATCAAATCTTTGATGATTCCATCATACATGATTGAGTTGCGAAAACTTCTGGATAGGTATCCTACATCTGAACTGAATTCTTTCTGGTTAAAGAATCTCTTTCGAGTTGCTCTGGAACAATTAGGAGATTCTCTGGAAGAAATACGGGGTTATGCTTCTGGTGGCAACATGCTATTGGGTGGTGGTCCCGCTTATGGGGTCAAATCAATACGCTCTAAGAAGAAATATTTGAATATCAATCTCATCGATCTCATAAGTATCATACCAAATCCCATCAATCGAATCGCTTTTTCGAGAAATACGAGACATCTAAGTCGTACAAGTAAAGAGATCCATTCATTGATAAGAAAAAGAAAAACCGTGAACGGCGATTGGATTGATGATAAAATCGAATCCTGGGTCGCGAACAGCGATTCGATTGATGATGAAGAAAGAGAATTCTTGGTTCAGTTATCCACCTTAACGACAGAAAAAAGGATTGAGAAAATTCTATTGAGTCTGACTCATAGTGATCCTTTATCAAAGAATGACTCTGGTTATCAAATGATCGAACAACCGGGATCCATTTACTTACGACACTTAGTTGACATTCATCAAAAGCATCTAATGAATTATGAGTTCAATGGATCCTGTTTAGCAGAAAGGCGGGTATTCCTTGCTCATTATCAGGCAATCACTTATTCACAAACCTCGTGTGGGGCTAATTGTTTTAATTTCCCATCTCATGGAAAACCCTTTTCGCTCCGCTTAGCCCTATCCCCTTCTAGGGGTATTTTAGTGATAGGTTCTATAGGAACTGGACGATCCTGTTTGGTCAAATACCTAGCTACAAACTCCTATGTTCCTTTCATTACGGTATTCCCGAACAAGTTCCTGGATGACAAGTCTAAGGGTTATCTTATTGATGATATCCATATCGATGATAGTGACGATATCCATATTGATGATAGTGACGATATTGATGATGACCTTGATGCGGAGCTGCCAACTATGACGAATGTGCTAACTATGTATATGACGCCGAAAGTAGACCGATTTGAGATCACCCTTCAATTCGAATTAGCAAAAGCAATGTCTCCTTGCATAATATGGATTCCAAACATTCATGATCTGCATGTGAATGAGTCGAATTACTTATCCCTCGGTCTATTAGAGAACCATCTCTCCGGGGATTGTGAAAGATGTTCCACTAGAAATATTCTTGTTATTGCTTCGACTCATATTCCCCAAAAAGTGGATCCCGCTCTAATAGCTCCTAATAAATTAAATACATGCATTAAGATACGAAGGCTTCTTATTCCACAACAACGAAAGCACTTTTTCATTCTTTCATATACTAGGGGATTTCACTTGGAAAAGAAGATGTTCCATACTAACGGATTCGGGCCCATAACCACGGGTTCCGATGCACGAGATCTTGTAGCACTTATCAATGAGGCCCTATCAATTAGTATTACACAGAAGAAATCAATTATAGAAACTAATACAATTAGATCAGCTCTTCATAGACAAACTTGGGATTTGCGATCCCGGGTAAGACCGGTTCAGGATCATGGGATCCTTTTCTATCAGATAGGAAGGGCTGTTGCACAAAATGTACTTCTAAGTAATTGCCCCATAGATCCTATATCTATCTATATGAAGAAGAAATCATGTAAGGAAGGGGATTCTTATTTGTACAAATGGTACTTCGAACTTGGAACGAGCATGAAGAAATTAACGATACTTCTTTATCTTTTGAGTTGTTCTGCCGGATCGGTCGCTCAAGAGCTTTGGTCTTCACCCGGACCCGATGAAAAAAATAGGATCGCTTCTTATGGATTCGTTGAGAATGATTCTGATCTAGTTCATGGCCTATTAGAAGCAGAAGGCGCTCTGGTGGGATTGGGATCCTCACGGACAGAAAAAGATTGCAGTCAGTTTGATAATAATCGAGTGGCATTACTTCTTCGGCCCGAACCAAGGAATCCGTTAGATATGATGCAAAATGGATCTTGTTCTATCGTTGATCAGAGATTTTTCTATGAAAAAGACGAATCGGGGTTTGAAGAAGGGGAGGGCGCCCTCGATCCGCAACAGATAGAGGAGGCTTTATTCAATCACATAGTTTGGGCTCCTAGAATATGGCGCCCTTGTGGCAATCTATTTGATTGTATCGAAAGGCCCACGGAATTGGGATTTACCTATTGGGCCGGGCCATTTCGGGGCAAGGGGACCATTTATCATAAAGAGGATGGGCTTCAAGAGAACGATTCGGAGTTCTTGCAGAGTGGAACCATGCAGTACCAGACACGAGATAGATCTTCCAAAGAACAAGGTTTTTTTCGAATAAGCCAATTCATTTGGGACCCTGCGGATCTATTCTTTTTCCTATTCAAAGATCAGCCCTTTGTCTCTGTGTTTTCACGCCGGGAATTCTTTGCAGATGAGGAGATGTTAAGGGGGCTTCTTACTTCCCAAAGAAATCCTCCTACATCTATATATAAACGCTGGTTCATCAAGAATACGCAAGAAAGGCGCTTCGAATTGTTGATTCATCGCCAGAGATGGCTTAGAACCTATAGTTCATTATCGAATGGATCTTTCCGTTCTAATACTCTATCCGAGAGTTATCAGTATTTATCAAATCTATTCCTATCTAACGGAACGCTATTGGATCAAATGGCAAAGGCATTGTTGAGAAAGAGATGGCTTTTCCCGGATGAAATGAAACATTTGATTCATGTAACAGGAGAAATCTTTCCCATTCCTTAGCCGTAAAGATATGTGGCCATGAAAAAGAGGGATTAAGTGGAACAGAATTGGCCGGGTGGTAGAGTCGTGGAAACACTTGTTTCTTCCGTATTTTGGGCCTTAGCTCCATGTAACAATATGCTACTGCTGAAGCATGGAAGAATGGAAATCTTAGATCAAAACACTATGTATGGATGATATGAACTGCCTAAACAAGAATTCTTGAACGGTGAACACCCAGAGCATAGCCTATTACTCACTACATCAAACAATTTCCATTAATGAAACCGTGTAGTGTAAATCCATCGGAAAATCAAAAAAACGCATGCCCGATGAAATGGTTGTTGCTATCTGCTCCAATAACGAATCATTGGTTTAACTGAATAACTAAAGAAAATAGACCTTCCTCTTCGTCTCAGGTCGATGGATCTTCTCAATTGGAAGATCTCCC